TTGGTATCTAAGCTAGGTAAATTTCTGATACTGGTTTAAATTCTGGTCTTGTCGATTCAACTAGGATCTTTTCAATACGTGAATAAAGATAAAGAAAAGGAAGTTTTCCAATCATTCACTCAAATCCATTGTCGAACCGAATGCCACTGAGTGGAATATGGAGGTACTTATGGCAGAACGGGCCAATCTAGTCTTTCACAATAACGTGATAGGTGGAACTGCCATTAAACGACTTATTAGCAGATTAATAGATCATTTCGGAATGGCATATACATCACACATCCTGGATCAAGTAAAGACTCTAGGGTTCCGTCAAGCTACTGCTACATCTATTTCATTAGGAATTGATGATCTTTTAACAATACCTTCTAAAGGATGGCTAGTCCAAGATGCTGAACAACAAAGTTTGATTTTGGAAAAACATAACCATTATGGGAATGTCCATGCGGTAGAAAAATTACGCCAATCCATTGAAATATGGTATGCTACAAGCGAATATTTGAGACAAGAAATGAATCCTAATTTTAGGATGACTGACCCTCTTAATCCAGTCCATATAATGTCTTTTTCAGGAGCTCGAGGAAATGCATCTCAAGTGCACCAATTAGTAGGAATGAGGGGGTTAATGTCAGATCCACAAGGACAAATGATTGAGTTACCCATTCAAAGCAATTTACGCGAAGGACTGTCTTTAACAGAATATATCATTTCTTGCTACGGAGCCCGCAAAGGGGTTGTCGATACTGCTGTACGAACATCAGATGCTGGATATCTTACACGTAGACTTGTTGAAGTGGTTCAACACATTGTTGTACGTCGAACAGATTGCGGTACCATTCGAGGGATTTCTGTGAATACCCGAAATGGAATGATGCCAGAAAGAATTTTGATACAAACATTAATTGGTCGTGTATTAGCAGACGATATATATATAGGTTCACGATGCATTGTCGTTCGAAATCAAGATATTGGAATTGGACTTATCAATCAATTCATAACTTTTAAAACACAACCAATATTTATTCGAACCCCCTTTACCTGTAGGAATACGTCTTGGATCTGCCGATTGTGTTATGGCCGGAGTCCGATTCATGGGGACCTGGTAGAATTGGGAGAAGCTGTCGGTATTATAGCTGGTCAATCTATTGGAGAACCGGGCACTCAACTAACATTAAGAACTTTTCATACTGGTGGAGTATTCACAGGGGGTACTGCAGAATATGTGCGAGCCCCCTCGAATGGAAAAATAAAATTTAATGAGGATTTAGTTCACCCTACACGCACACGTCATGGATATCCTGCTTTTCTATGTAATATAGACTTGTATGTAACTATTGAAAGTGACGATATTATACATAACGTGATTATTCCACCAAAAAGTTTTCTATTAGTTCAAAATGATCAATATGTAAAATCAGAACAAGTGATTGCTGAGATCCGCGCGGGAACATCTACTTTTAATTTGAAAGAAAAGGTTCGAAAACATATTTATTCTGACTCCGAAGGGGAAATGCATTGGAGTACCGATGTATACCATGCATCCGAATTTATGTATAGTAATGTACATATCTTACCAAAAACAAGTCATTTATGGATATTATCAGGAAAGTCGTGCAGGTCTGATGCAATCCATTTTTTACTTCGCAAGGATCAAGATCAAATTCACAGTAATTCTCTTTCTACCACAAAAACAAATATTTCTAACCTTTCAGTAAGTAATGATGAAGTAAAAAATAAATTATTTAATTTCAATACTTTTGGTACAAAAGAAAGGAGGATTACCGATTATTCAATATTTAATCAAATCCTATGTATGGATCATTGTCATTTGATGTATCCTGCTATTTTTCACGATACTTTTTCTTTTTTGGCAAAAAGGCGAAGAAATAGATTTCTTATTCCATTCCAATCGATTCAAGAACGAAAGAACGAACTAACGCCCCCTTCTGGCGTCTCGATTGAAATACCTATCAATGGTATTTTTCATAGAAATAGTATTTTTGCTTATTTCGATGATCCTCAATACAGAAGACAGAGTTCAGGAATTACTAAATATAGAACTATAGGAATTCAGTCCATTTTTCAAAAAGAAGATTTAATTGAATATCGAGGAATCAAAGAATTAAAGCCAAAATATCAAATCAAAGTAGATCGATTTTTTTTTATTCCCGAAGAAGTGCATATTTTACCCGAATCTTCTTCTATAATGGTACGAAATAATAGTCTCGTTGGAATAGGAACACCAATCACTTTAAATATAAGAAGTCGAGTAAGAGGATTGGTCCGATTGGAAAAGAAAAAAAAAAAAATGGAATTAAAAATATTTTCTGGAAATATCCATTTTCCCGGAGAGATGAATAAGATATCCCGACCCAGTGCCATCTTGATACCACCCAGAACGGTAAAAAAAAAAAGGAAGGAATCAAAAAAACTGAACAATTGGACCTATGTCCAATGGATCACAACTACCAAGAAAAAGTATTTTGTTTTGGTTAGACCTGTAATTCTATATGAAATACCAGACAGTATCAATTTTGAAAAACTTTTTCCCCAAGATCTGTTCCAGGAAAAGGATAATCTGGAACTTAAAGTTATCAATTATATTCTTTATGGAAATGGAAAATCCATTCGGGGAATTTCCGACACAACGATTCAATTAGTTCGGACTTGTTTAGTCTTGAATTGGGCTCAAGACAAAAGAAGTTCTTCCATTGAAGAGGCCCTCGCTTCCTTTGTTGAAGTAAGTACAAAAGGTTTGATTGAGTACTTCCTAAGAATTTATTTAGTGAAATCTCATACTTCATATATCCGAAAAAGGAATGACCCATCTGGTTTAGGATTGATCTCGGATTCGGATCGGATCAATCCCTTTTTATCTATTAATTCCAAGACAAAAATTCAACAATCACTTAGCCAAAATCACGGAACTATTCGTATGTTGTTGAATAGAAATAAGGAATGCCGATCTTTGATAATTTTGTCATCATCTAATTGTTTTCAAATGAGACCTTTCAACAACGTAAAAGATCCTAATGGGATAAAAAAGGATCCTATAATTGCAATTAAGAATTCGTTAGGCCCTTTAGGAATAGCCCTTCAAATTGCAAATTTTTATTCATTTTCTCGTTTAATAACTCATAATCAGATCTCAATAACTAAAAATTTGCAACTTGACAAATTAAAGGAAACCTTTCAAGTAATTAAATATTATTTAATGGACGAAAACGAGACAATTTTTAAACCCGATCTATACAGTAACATCGTTTTAAACCCATTCCATTTGAATTGGTATTTTCTCCATCATAATTTTTGTGAAAAAACTTTTACAATAATTAGTCTTGGACAATTTATTTGTGAAAATATATGTATAGCTCAAACGAAAAATGGACCACATTTAAAACTAAAATCGGGTCAAGTTCTAACTGTTCAAAAGGATTCTGTAATAATAAGATCGGCTAAGCCTTATTTGGCGACTCCAGGAGCAACCATTCATGGCCATTATGGAGAAATCCTTTATGAAGGAGATATATTAGTTACATTTATATATGAAAAATCGAGATCCGGTGATATAACACAAGGTCTTCCAAAAGTGGAACAGATATTAGAAATACGTTCTATTGATTCAATATCGATGAATCTAGAAAAAAGAATTGATGCTTGGAACGAATGTATAACAAGAATTCTCGGCATTCCCTGGGGATTCTTGATTGGTGCTGAGCTAACTATAGCGCAAAGTCGTATTTCTTTAGTTAATAAAATCCAAAAGGTTTATCGATCCCAGGGAGTACACATCCATAATCGACATATAGAAATTATTGTGCGTCAAATAACATCCAAAGTATTGGTTTCAGAAGATGGAATGTCTAATGTATTTTTACCTGGCGAACTAATTGGATTATTGCGAGCCGAACGAACGGGGCGTGCCTTGGAAGAAGCAATTTGTTACCGAGCTTTATTATTGGGAATAACAAAAACATCTCTGAATACTCAAAGTTTCATATCCGAAGCGAGTTTTCAAGAAACTGCTAGAGTTTTAGCAAAAGCCGCTCTTCGGGGTCGTATCGATTGGTTGAAAGGTCTTAAAGAGAATGTTGTTTTAGGGGGAATGATCCCCGTTGGTACCGGGTTCAAAAGAATAATGAACCGTTCGCGGTCAGGGCAACAGAACAAGATTACCTTGGAAAAAAAAAAGAATTTATTCGAAGTAGAAATTAGAAATCTTTTGTTCCATCACAGAAAATTATTTGATTTTTTTCATTTCAAAGAATTTATGTGATACATTCGAAATCTAGGATTTAATGCTTCCTATAAAGAAGATTAGATTCATCCCTTTAAAATTAAAAGAAGTCATTTGATTTCTTAATAAAGTAAGTATAATAAATAGAAAAAAATGAATGGATTGATTATGTATTAACAGACAATCTTCAATAAAAGAGAAGGTTCCATCGGAACAATTATTTATTTCTATTTCAGGATACCAGGTCTCTTTTTTTTTTCAATTTTTTAAAAAAAAAAATGTGGGGATAAATGACAAAAAGATATTGGAACATAACTTTTGAAGAGATGATGGAAGCAGGAGTTCATTTTGGCCATGATACCAGGAAATGGAATCCTCGAATGGCACCTTATATATCCACAAAGCATAAGGGTATTCATATTATAAATCTTACTCAAACTGCTCGTTTTTTATCAGAAGCTTGTGATTTGGTTTTTGATGCAGCAAGCAGAGGAAAACAATTCTTAATTGTTGGTACAAAAAAAAAAGCAGCCGATTCAGTAAAACGGGCTGCAATAAGAGCTCGATGTCATTATGTTAATAAAAAATGGCTCGGCGGTATGTTAACGAATTGGTATACTACAGAAACAAGACTTCGTAAGTTCAGGGACTTGAGAACGGAGCAAAAGACGGGTAAACTCACCTCTCTTCCAAAAAGAGATGCCGCTACGTTGAAGAGACAATTATCTCATTTGGAAACATATCTGGGTGGCATAAAATATATGACGGGGTTACCCGATCTTGTAATAATCGTTGATCAGCAAGAAGAATATACGGCTCTTAGAGAATGTATCACTTTGGGAATTCCAACAATTTGTTTAATCGATACAAATTGTGACCCCGATCTCGCAGATATTTCGATTCCAGCTAATGATGATGCTATAGCTTCAATCCGATTAATTCTTAACAAATTAGTATTTGCAATTAGTGAAGGTCGTTCTAGCTATATACAAAATTTTTGATTAAAAATTAATAATAAGATTAATAAATTTTTAGACTTGGTGTGGTGGGGGGACTCATAGATTTATGGAATCGATTATTATATTATTATTATACAATTAAAAAATTGTGCAATAAAGAACAAACAGAAATATTATGTGATGAGTGGGTATTCAAAATAGAAAATGAAAGTAAAAAAGTAAACGGTTGAATCAAAATAATTCCCTTTCAAGTTATATTTTTTTATTTTAGAGGGCAGGGCAATATGAATGTTCTATTAGGTTCCATCAACACATTAAACAGATTATACGATATATCTGCTGTGGAAGTAGGTCAACATCTCTATTGGCAAATAGGGGATTTTGAAGTGCATGCTCAAGTACTTATTACCTCTTGGGTTGTAATTGCTATCTTATTAGTTTCAACCATTGTAGTTGTTCGAAATCCGCAAACTATTCCCACTTCCGGTCAAAATTTCTTTGAATATGTCCTTGAATTCATTCGAGACGTGAGCAAAACTCAGATTGGAGAAGAATATGGTCCGTGGGTTCCATTTATTGGAACTCTGTTTCTATTTATTTTTGTTTCCAATTGGTCAGGGGCTCTTTTACCTTGGAAAATTATAAAGTTACCTCATGGAGAGTTAGCTGCACCCACTAATGATATAAATACTACTGTTGCATTAGCTTTACTTACGTCAGTAGCATATTTCTATGCGGGTATTTCAAAAAAAGGATTGGCTTATTTTGGTAAATACATCCAACCAACTCCAATCCTTTTACCGATTAACATCTTAGAAGATTTCACAAAACCCTTATCGCTTAGTTTTCGACTTTTCGGAAATATATTAGCTGATGAATTAGTAGTTGTTGTTCTTGTTTCGTTAGTACCTTTAGTAGTTCCTATACCTGTTATGTTCCTTGGATTATTTACAAGTGGTATTCAAGCTCTTATTTTTGCTACTTTAGCTGCGGCTTATATAGGTGAATCCATAGAAGGGCATCATTGACGAGTTATCGAAATAGTATTTTTTGAGTTTAGCCCTCCACAAAGTAGGTGCGGCTCACGATAATCTACTTTTTCAATTAAAAATAATCAAAAGTATTATTGACCCCCCAAAAAAGAAAGATGCAATTGCAATAAGGATAAGGTATAAATAAAATACCTATACGATTTAGTGTAATGTATGTACTATAATAATAAAAGAAAGGGTAGGGGAGTCAAACTAGATGTATATATAATCTAATCGATATAAGACAACTCTTTCCTTTTTTGTAGGTTTCAAAGAATAATTCTCGAATCCGATTGAATATAACACACAACTAATTGGTTTACGGTATGGAAGAAACACATGTATATGTCATATTAGATCTTCACTAGTTATATATGAATATATATCTAAATTTGTCCTGCTATTACTCTAAATTTAGATGGGGATTCAAAAAACAAAGCCCTTCCGTTTCATCTGTTGTAATTGTGAATTGACTATGGAATGACTAAAAAAATGAAATAAAGAACGAAGAATTTAAAGAAAGGTTCTTAAATTTTAAGAATTTAAGATAAGAACATAAATTGTATGTATTCACAAAAAACTACATGGGTAGAAAAGAAAAAAGAAATATCGAAGTAATTTGGATAGTTCAATAAATATTATTATATTATTTCAGTTTGTAATTTCAATTACACTTTGACTAGATAAAGATAAATATGAAGAATGAAATAATAAAGTCATAATTTCTTGGTTGATTATATTATTAACTATTTCTTTTCTTTATTTTATTTGGAATAGGAGAAACTTATCATGAATCCGCTAATTTCTGCTGCTTCTGTTATTGCTGCTGGGTTGGCCGTCGGGCTTGCTTCCATTGGACCTGGAGTTGGTCAAGGCACAGCTGCAGGGCAAGCTGTAGAAGGGATTGCGCGACAACCGGAAGCAGAGGACAAAATAAGGGGTACTTTATTACTTAGTCTGGCTTTTATGGAAGCTTTAACTATTTATGGGCTGGTTGTAGCATTAGCGCTTTTATTTGCGAATCCCTTTGTTTAATCTTTTAAAAAAAGAAGGATAAAAATACATGTTCTTTTTTCCGTGGACTTTATTTACTGCTCTTGCTTTTTTTTCAAATTATATTAAGATCTCACTCCTATAATTTTTTCTTCATAACACGGGGGAAGGACGGATTTATGGGTGAGGGATCAACATACTGATTCGCCTTCTTCCCCCTTTTTTAATTTAGAAAGTTTTTAGAAAGTGTTGAAAACAACTAGAGATTTTTCAATTGACA